GACCGCACCAGTATCAATCCATTTTATTCTATTTCTTCCAAGGCAGGGATTCAACAATCACTTAGCCAAAATCAAGTAACTATTCGTACGTTGTTGAAGAGGAATAAGGAATGCCAGTCTTTTATAATTTTGTCAGCATCTAATTGTTTTCAAATGGGTCCATTCAACGATGTAAAATATTACAATGATGTAATAAAAAAAGAATCAATGAAAAGAGATAGTCTAATTCCAATTAGGAATTCCTTGGGACCTTTAGGATTAGGAAGAACCCCTCAAATTGCGCATTTTTATTCATTTTACCATTTAATAACTTATAATCAGATCTCGGGAACTAAATATTTACAACTTGACAATTTCAAACAGACTTTTCAAGTGCTTAAATATTATTTAATGGATGAAAATGGTAGGGTTTCTATTTATAATAATCCCGATCCGCGCGGTAACATCGTTTTGAATCCATTCAATTTGAATTGGAATTTTCTCCATCATAATTATTGTGAAGAAGCGTCTAGAATAATTAGCCTTGGGCAGTTTATTTGTGAAAATTTATGTATATCCAAAAACGGACCGCACTTAAAATCGGGTCAAGTTCTAATTGTTCAAATTGACTCTGTAGTAATAAGATCGGCTAAAGCTTATTTGGCCACTCCGGGAGCAACCGTTCATGGCCATTATGGAGAAATCCTTTACAAAGGAGATACATTAGTTACATTTATATATGAAAAATCGAGATCTAGGGATATAACGCAAGGTCTTCCAAAAGTGGAACAAGTGTTAGAAGTGCGTTCGATTGATTCAATATCGATGAACCTAGAAAAGAGAATGGAGGGTTGGAACAAGAGTATAACAAAAATTATTGGAATTCCTTGGAGATTCTTGATTGGTGCTGAGCTAACTATAGTGCAAGGGCGTATCTCTTTGGTTAATAAGATCCAAAAAGTTTATAGATCTCAGGGGGTGCAGATTCATAATCGACATATAGAAATTATTGTGCGTCAAATAACATCAAAAGTGTTGGTTTCAGAAGAGGGAATGTCTAATGTTTTTTCACCCGGAGAACTGATTGAATTGTTGCGGGCGGAACGAACAGGGCGCGCTTTGGAAGAAGCGATCTGTTACCGAGCTATCTTATTGGGAATAACGAAAGCATCTCTAAATACTCAAAGTTTTATATCCGAAGCAAGTTTTCAAGAAACTGCTCGAGTTTTAGCAAAAGCCGCTCTCCGGGGTCGTATCGATTGGTTGAAAGGTCTGAAAGAGAACGTTGTTCTAGGGGGGATGATACCCGTTGGTACGGGATTCAACGGATTAGTGCAACGTTCAAGGCAACATACCAACATTCCTTTGGAAACCAAAAACAATAAACTATTCGAGGCAGAAATGCGAGATATTTTGTTCCACCACAGAGAATTATTTGATTTTTTCATTTCAAGGAATTTACACGATACACTGAGACAATCATTTCGAGGGTTGAATGATTCCTAAGAGCGGATTCACCCCCTTTCTTTTTAGCTATTTGTATTTGCGGTCATTTTTTTATTTTTTATTTTTATTTGGTATATAGTAATAAAGATAATAAAATAACAAATAGAATAGAAAGAAATTAATATTAATGGTTTGAATCGTGTATCAATGGCCAATATCCGTTAGAGGTAGAAACGAAGGTTCCATCGGAACAATTATTTATTTCTATTTCAGGGCACCCCGTCTCTCTTTTTTTTAATAAAAAGAAAGGAGGTGCGGATAAATAAATGACAAGAAGATATTGGAACATCCATTTGGAAGAAATGATGGAAGCAGGAGTTCATTTTGGTCATGGTACTAGTAAATGGAATCCTAGAATGGAACCTTATATCTCTTCAAAGCGTAAAGGTATTCATATTATAAATCTTATTAGAACTGCCCGTTTTTTATCAGAAGCTTGTGATTTAGTTTTTGATACAGCAAGTAGGGGAAAGCAATTCTTAATTGTTGGTACCAAAAATAAAGCAGCCGATTCAGTAGCACGGGCTGCAATAAGGGCCCGTTGTCATTATGTTAATAAAAAATGGCTAGGCGGTATGTTAACGAATTGGTATACTACGGAAACGATACTTCATAAGTTCAGGGACTTGAGAACGGAACAAAAGATGGGGAGACTCAATCGTCTTCCGAAAAGAGATTCAGCTATGTTGAAGAGACAATTATCTCACTTGCAAACATATCTGGGCGGGATCAAATATATGACTGGATTACCCGATATTGTAATAATCGTTGATCAGCAAGAAGAATATATGGCTCTTCGAGAATGTATGATTTTGGGAATTCCAACGATTTGTTTAATCGATACAAATTGTGACCCAGGTCTCGCTGATATTTCGATCCCAGCAAATGATGACGCGATAGCTTCAATCCGATTAATTCTTAACAAATTAGTATTTGCAATTTGTGAGGGTCGTTCTAGTTATATACGAAATCCTTGATTCATATTAATAATGAATAATAAAATAAAAAAATTATTTTGGGAACTCCATAGATTTATGAAATCGGTTATGCTTCCTAAAAGAGATACAAGTAACTAGGGATATTATGTAATTAATTGGTATACAAATATATATAAGTCAACTAGGCAAGTCGAAAAAAGAGAAGGTTGAATCAAAATAATTCTTTTTAAAGTTCTATTTTTTTCAGAGGGCAATATGAATGTTCTATTATGTTATATCAACACACTAAAAGGCTTATACGATATATCCGGTGTGGAAGTCGGCCAACATTTCTATTGGAAAATAGGAGGTTTTCAAGTCCATGCCCAAGTAATTATTACTTCTTGGGTTGTAATTGCTATCTTATTAGGTTCAGCCATTATAGCTGTTCGTAATCCACAAACCATTCCTACTGACAGTCAGAATTTCTTCGAATATGTTCTTGAATTCATTCGAGATGTGAGCAAAACTCAGATTGGCGAAGAATACGGTCCATGGGTTCCCTTTATTGGAACTTTGTTTCTATTTATTTTTGTTTCGAATTGGTCGGGTGCTCTTTTACCTTGGAAAATCATACAGTTACCTCATGGGGAATTAGCCGCGCCTACAAATGATATAAATACTACTGTTGCTTTAGCTTTACTCACGTCAGTAGCATATTTCTATGCGGGTCTTAGTAAAAAAGGATTAGGTTATTTTGGTAAATACATTCAACCAACTCCAATCCTTTTACCCATTAATATTTTAGAAGATTTCACAAAACCCCTATCACTTAGTTTTCGACTTTTCGGAAATATATTAGCTGATGAATTAGTAGTTCTTGTTCTTGTTTCTTTAGTACCTTCAGTGGTTCCTATACCCGTCATGTTACTTGGATTATTTACAAGCGGTATTCAAGCTCTTATTTTTGCAACTTTAGCTGCGGCTTATATAGGCGAATCCATGGAGGGTCATCATTGACTAGTTTTCGAAATAGTCTTTTTTTGGTTTAAGCCTTACGCAATATATGTGCGTATCAAGGTAATCTGCTTAAGGAGCATAATATATAAAAATAAATAGATAAATTATATAAATATAAACTATATAAAGTATAGAAGTAATAGTCAAAAATAAGATATTAGCGGTATTAGGGAATTGCAACAAACAAAAGGGGAAGTAAAAAAAAGGAAAGAGATCGAAAAGATCTTTTTCCTAAAATTCCAGTTCGGTCTATTTATCCCCCCCCCAATGAATACTATCTTTATATTGTTTTGTTCATTTAATTCCAATATCCAATATTATTAGATATTAGTAATCATAATCTGAATAATAATTAGGATTGTAATACTTATAGTATTATAGTGTGCTATTTTAAAAAAGATGCTATTGTTATATAGAAGAATTCCCATTCAAGTTGATTTCATCCAATTAAACGGTTGACCAAAAGAGAATTTTAATAAATAATAAATTACCTGAACTTAGATCAATCAAATACTTCTATTTCGATGCAACGATTCGATCTAACGAATTTGTCCATGTAGATTGATTGTACCTGCGTCGGCGAGTAAAAAAGAAAAAATAAAGATTTACAAAAAACTTCAAATTTATAAAAAAAAATGGATTGGTTAGGGGGGGCCGAACTAGATGTATGTACTCTAATTAGTATAAGACAACTCTTGTGAATGTTTCGAAGAATGATTCTATAATCCGATTGAATGTAAGATATGAATGGTTGATTTACGTTATCCAAGAAACACATGTATATGTAATATTAGATATTAATTAGTTATATATGTAATATCTAAGCGGCTCTATTACTGTGAATTTAGATAGGAATTCCAATGGAATCCCCTCCATTTCCTTTGTAGTTGTGAATTGAATATTAAATGAATAAAATAAAGTGACTATTGAATAAAGAGATTCAATCAAGAAAATAAGAAAAAACGAAAAATTCAAAAAGAATGGTATGGATTCAAAAAAATTCTGTGAATAAAAACTAAAAAAGAAATATCGAAGCCGTTCTGATAATTCAATAATAATATTATTACTTCAATTCCGAGTTCTTATTTCCTTCGACTGTATAGATCTTAGCGATGGAATAATTAAGTCATAATTTATTGGTTGATCGTATCATTAACTATTTACTTATTTTGGTGTGAGGAACTTATCATGAATCCACTGATTTCTGCCGCTTCCGTTATTGCTGCTGGGTTGGCCGTCGGGCTTGCTTCTATTGGACCTGGGGTTGGTCAAGGTACTGCTGCGGGCCAAGCTGTAGAAGGGATCGCGAGACAGCCCGAGGCGGAGGGAAAAATACGAGGTACTTTATTGCTTAGTCTGGCTTTTATGGAAGCTTTAACAATTTATGGACTGGTTGTAGCGTTAGCACTTTTATTTGCGAATCCCTTTGTTTAATCCGAAAAAAAAAAATACGTATTTTTTATTAGTTTATTTCCTTGGACTTACTGCTTTTTTTGAATTAGATTAGGATTTCACTCCTCCAATTATTTGGTGGGACACTAACCCATGGGAAGGACTGATTGGAGAATGGGGAATTAG